AGATCAATCAATCTAAGATTTAGATTCATATTAAAAATATGAATGGAAAGAGAACATAATAGAAAAATATGGGACAAAAAATAAATCCACTTGGTTTCAGACTTGGTACAACCCAAAGTCATCGTTCCTTTTGGTTCGCACAAACAAAAAATTATTCCGTGGGTTTACAGGAAGATGAAAAAATACGGAATTGTATCAAGAACTATGTACAAAAGAATAGGAGAATATCCTCGGGTTTCGAAGGAATCGCGCGTATAGGAATTCAAAAAAGAATCGATTTGATCCAGGTCATAATCCATATTGGATTCCCAAATTTATTAATAGAGGGCCAAACACGAGGAATAGAAGAATTACAGATGAATGTACAAAAGGAACTTCATTCTGTGAACCGGAGACTCAACATTGCTATCACAAGAATTGAAAAACCTTATGGACAACCAAATATTCTTGCAGAATATATAGCTTTACAGTTAAAAAATAGAGTTTCGTTTCGAAAGTCAATGAAAAAAGCTATTGAATTAACTGAACAAACAGATACAAAAGGAATTAAAGTACAAATCGCAGGGCGTATCGACGGAAAAGAAATTGCACGTGTCGAATGGATCAGAGAAGGTAGGGTTCCCCTACAAACAATTCGCGCTAAAATTGATCATTGTTCCTATACAACTCGAACTATTTATGGAGTATTAGGCATCAAAATTTGGATATTTGTAAACGAGTTTGGATATTTGTAAACGAGAAATAATAGAACTTCATTTGTTTTGCCATTCTGTCCAGTGATAGAACAAAAAATTACAAACTGTTTCATTCTTTTTCTGTTAAATCAAACAAAAACGAACAATTCTAATTCTATAAGGTTGAATAAAAATTCGATTGACCATTTAGTATAATTGCTATGCTTAGTGTGTGACTCGTTAGTTTTTTCTTTAGAGTTTAGGGTTGAGATTAAAAAAAAATAGACTAACCCCTACTATGAACTTAGTAACCATATAAAAAAATAACCAACTTATTGCTTCGTATTGTCAAGATCCCAAGAAACAGTCACTATATGGGTGGATCGATCATATAGTTGTAGCAACTGAAATTTTTTCCATAAAAAAGAAATCTGATTATGGGGTTGTGAAGCAAAAATAAAGGGATGTGGATAAATGGAAGGATGATAGAAAGAGAGAACAAAAATATCAATGATATATGATTCCAATATAATATGTATGGTCTATGAATCACCTCATAAAAGGCAGTGTGATAAAGCATTAATACTGATATAATCAATACTTATATAAATATATAAATGAAATAAAAAAAAAAAAAAAAAAATTAAAGAATAAAGAGCCTCGGGTTAATAAAAACTGAGGAGATTGACTCGGGAACGAATTTTGCCGGAAGCTCCATTGCAGAGTTCAGGCCTAACCATTAATGGAGAAGCTATGGGAACGACGAAACCTGTGACTGCATAGGATTATATTGAAAACGAATCCTAATAATTCATTGGGTGGGATGGCGGAACGAACCAAGAAAAAATTGATTTATTCTGAGAGGTGTCATGAATTGACCCTACGAATGAAAGAGTCAATATTCGCCCGCGAAACCCTTATTTATTGGTTTACAATTTTTGGCGCGATTCGATAGAGGTAAAAATAAGGATTCATTATATTATAGGTTACATTCTAAAAAAAGAAGCATTTTTTATATTTTCTATATCTAATAATATATACATCCAGCTGTATATTTTGTATATACATCCCCCTTTGTAACAAATGAAATATCAATAAATGCCATTCATTACTTAGAATTACTTATATTATTTATTATTTTTATTATATTTATTTTTTATAATAATAATAAATATAATAAAAATAATTATACATGTGTATCTGTAATATTATTAAATCGTTTCATTCGCGAGGAGCTGGATGAGAAGAAACTCTCACGTCCGGTTCTGCAATAGAGATGGAATTAATAAACAACCATCAACTATAACCCCAAAAGAACCAGATTTCGTAAACAACATAGAGGAAGAATGAAGGGAATATCTTGTCGAGGCAATCATATTTGTTTCGGCGGATACGCTCTTCAGGCACTTGAACCCGCTTGGATCACAGCTAGACAGATAGAAGCGGGGCGGAGAGCAATGACACGATATGCGCGTCGTGGTGGAAAAATATGGGTACGTATATTTCCCGACAAACCTGTTACAGTAAGACCTACCGAAACACGTATGGGTTCGGGAAAGGGATCCCCCGAATATTGGGTATCTGTTGTTAAACCGGGTCGAATACTTTATGAAATGGGCGGAGTATCAGAAACTGTAGCCAGAGCAGCTATTGAAATAGCTGCGTGCAAAATGCCTATACGAACTCAATTTGTTATTTCACGATAGGGATGTAGAACTAAACAAAAGGGATATTGAGGATGAAAAAACAACCGCAGGTTTTTTTTTTTCTTGACGGACAATATTTCTTTTTTTCCTTCATCCTTTGCATTGAAATAACAGATTCAAATAAAAAAATATATGATTCAACCTCAGACCCTTTTGAATGTAGCGGATAACAGCGGAGCTCGAGAATTGATGTGTATTCGAATCATAGGAGCTGGTAATCACCGATATGCTCATATCGGTGACGTTATTGTTGCTGTAATCAAAGAAGCAGTGCCAAATATGCCTCTAGAAAGATCAGAAGTCATTAGAGCTGTAATTGTACGTACATGTAAAGAACTCAAACGTGACAACGGTATGATAATACGATATGATGACAATGCAGCGGTCGTCATTGATCAAGAAGGAAATCCAAAAGGAACTCGAGTTTTTGGTGCGATCGCTCGGGAATTGAGACAGTTGAATTTTACTAAAATAGTTTCATTAGCTCCCGAGGTATTATAAATACTAGTAGATGACACTATGATATAGTAGGCTATCTGAAATAGATCAAATTAATAGATTGTGTCTCACGCATATACTTTTTAAAATTTCATAATTCAAAAAAAAAAAACAAAGAAAAAAGGAAACATGTTGATTATATCAAAATTAGGAGGCACAAAAAATTATAGTTCGTTATGGGTAGGGACACTATTGCCGATATAATAACTTCTATAAGAAATGCTGACATGAATAAAAAAGGAACGGTTCGAATAGCATCTACTAATATCACCGAAAACATTGTTAAAATACTTCTACGAGAAGGTTTTATTGAAAATGTTCGGAAACATCAGGAAAATAACAAATATTTCTTGGTTTCAACCCTGCGACATAGAAAGACTAGGAAAGGAATATATAGAACCGTTTTAAAGTGTATCAGCCGACCCGGTTTACGAATTTATTCCAACTATCAACGAATTCCTAAGATTTTAGGTGGAATGGGAATTGTAATTCTTTCTACTTCTCGAGGTATAATGACAGATCGAGAAGCTCGACTAGAAAGAATTGGGGGAGAAATTTTGTGTTATATATGGTGATCCTCCTCCTCTGGTATCCTAATTTTATCTCTAACTTCCCATTTGTGAAATAGAGAGGAAAAGTGAGTTATATACCTCTTCCTTCATTAGTTGATACTTCAAGGGGGTTACCTGGAATGAAAGAACAAAAATTGATTCATGAAGGTTTAATTACTGAATCACTTCCCAACGGTATGTTCCGGGTCCGTTTAGATAATGAAGATCTAATTCTAGGTTATGCTTCAGGGAGGATCCGGCGCAGTTTTATACGGATACTACCAGGAGATAGAGTAAAAATTGAAGTAAGTCGTTATGATTCAACCAGAGGACGTATAATTTATAGACTTCGCAACAAAGATTCGAACGATTAGGTGATTTTTTAAACATTCCTTTCATGGGGACACAATTCGAAGTAAAAAAAAAAATATTCAAGAAACCTATTTTCCTCAAAAGAGTAGATTCAGAATTAAGGTAAGGAATAAGAAATATGAAAATAAGGAGTTCTGTTCGTAAAATTTGTGAAAAATGTCGACTGATCCGTAGGCGCGGACGAATTATAGTGATTTGTTCCAATCCGAGACATAAACAGAGACAAGGATAATCTTTCTAAAACTAAAAAAGAACTTTCTTTTCTAAAGAGGAGGACCCATGTAAGAATAAAAGATCTGTTTTAACATGAAATGGATATCTCCGTATCTTTTCTTTCTGTATATTTCTGACTCATATTTATGGGATGATAAAATATGACAAAAACTATACCAAGAATTGGTTCACGTAGGAATGGACGTATTGGTTCACGTAAGAATGGACGTAGAATACCAAAAGGAGTTATTCATGTTCAAGCGAGTTTCAACAATACCATTGTAACTGTTACAGATGTACGAGGTCGGGTGGTTTCTTGGGCCTCCGCGGGTACTTCTGGATTCAAAGGCACAAGAAGAGGTACACCCTATGCTGCTCAAGCCGCAGTGGTAAATGCTATTCATACAGTAGTAGATCAGGGTATGCAACGGGCAGAAGTTATGATAAAAGGCCCTGGTCTCGGAAGAGATGCAGCATTACGAGCCATTCGTAGAAGTGGTATACTATTAAGTTTAGTACGTGATGTAACACCTATGCCACATAATGGGTGTCGACCTCCTAAAAAAAGACGTGTGTAGAAATAAGAATTAAACAGATTTCAAGAGAAATAAATGATTCAATGATCTGATCAAATATTATAATAATACTTATTATATTATAGTTATAGTATGGTTCGAGAGGAAGTAGTAGGATCCACTCGAACACTACGGTGGAAATGTGTTGAATCAAGAGTGGACAGTAAGCGTCTTTATTACGGTCGTTTCATTCTGTCCCCGCTTATGAAAGGTCAAGCCGATACCATAGGTATTGCCATGCGAAGGGCTTTATTTGGAGAAATAGAAGGAACATGTATCACACGTGCAAAATCTGAGAAAGTAGCACATGAATATTCTACGATAGTAGGTATTGAAGAATCAGTACATGAAATTTTACTAAATTTGAAAGAAATTATATTGAGAAGTAATCTGTATGGAGTTATAGACGCA